AATTCTTCCATGTTTCAGCAGTAGCATATTGTTCCATGGAGCTAAGGTCCAAAATTTGGAAGAAACAAGCCTTTCCACGACTCTACCACCCAGTCAATTCTGTTCCACTCCCTATTTATTTCATGGCCATATATCCTTCCGGCTAAGGAATGGGAAACCTTTCTCCTGTTACATGAATCCAATTTTCATTTCATCCGGGAAAACCCATCTTTTTCTCAACAATGTCTTTGTCATTTGATCCAATAGCCTTCCGTTAGATAGGAACAGATTTGATAAATACTGATAACTCTCGGATAGAGTATTAGAACGGAAAGATCCATTAGATAATGAACTATTGGTTCTAATCCATCTCTGGTGATGAATCAACAATTCGAAGTGCTTTTCTTGCGTATTCTTGATAAACCAGCGTTTATATATAGATGTAGGAGGATCTGTTTGGGAAGTAAGAAGCCCTTTTGACATCTCTTCATCTGCAAAGAATTCTCGATGTGAAAACACAGAGACAGGGGGCTGATCTTTGAATAGGAAAAAGAGTGGATCTGCAGGGTCCCAAATGAATTGGCTTATTCGAAAAAAGCCTTGTTCTTTGGAAGATCTATCTCGTGTCTGGTACTGCATGGTTCCACTCTGCAAGAACTCCGAATCATTCTCTTGAAGCTCATTCTCTTCATCATAAATGATCCGCTTGCCCCGAAATGACCTGGCCCAATAGGGAAATCCCAATTCATTGGGCCTTTCGATACAATAAAATAGAAAGCCCCAAGGGCGCCATATTCTAGGAGCCCAAACTATGTGATTGAATAAATCCTCTTCTATCTGTTGCGGGTCGAGGGCTCCTTCTACTTCCCCTTCTTCAAACTCCGATTCGTATTTTTGATAGAGAAATCTCTGATCAACGATAGAACAAGATCCATTTTGCATCATATCTAAAGGATTCCTTGGTTCGGGCCGAAGAAGCAATGTCACTCGATCATTATCAAACTGACTGCAATCTTTTTCTGTCCGTGAGGATCCCCCCAGAGCACCTTCTACTTCTAATAGGCCATGAACTAGATCAGAAGCATTCTCAACGAGTCCATAAGAAGTGATCCCATTTTTTTCATCAGGCCCGGGTAGAGACCAAAGGTCTTGGGCGACCGATCCGGCAGAACAACTCAAAAGATAAAGAAGTATCGTTAATTTCTTCATGCTCGTTCCAAGTTCGAAGTACCATTTGTACAAATAAGAATCCCTTTCGTTACATGATTTCTTCTTCATATAGATAGATATAGGATCTATGGGGCAATTACTTAGAAGTACATTTTGTGCAACAGCCCTTCCTATCTGATAGAAAAGGATCTCATGATCCTGAACCGATCTTACCCGGGATCGCAAATCCCAAGTTTGTCTATGAAGAGCGGATCTAATTGTATTAGTGTCTATAATTGATTTCTTCTGTGTAATACTAATCGCTAGGGCCTCATTGGTAAGTGCTACAAGATCTCGTGCATTGGAACCCATGGTTATGGACCCGAATTCATTAGTATGGAACATTTTCTTTTCCAAGTGAAATCCCTTAGTATATGAAAGATTGAAAAAGTGCTTTCGTTGTTGTGGAATAAGAAGCCTTCGTATCTTAATGCATGTATTTAATTTATTCGGAACTATTAGAGCGGGATCCACTTTTTGGGGAATATGAGTCGAAGCAATAACAAGAATATTTCTAGTGGAACATCTTTCACAATCCCTGGATAGATAGTTCACTAATAGACCGAGGGATAAGTAATTCGACTCATTCACATCCAGATCATGAATGTTTGGAATCCATATTATGCAAGGAGACATTGCTTTTGCTAATTCGAATTGAAGGGTGATAGAAAATCGGTCTATTTCCGGCATCATATCCATAGTTAGCGCATTCATCAGAGTTAGCAGCTCCAGCTCCGTATCGAGGTCAAGATCGATATCGTCACTAGCATCAATCTCGTCACTATCATCAATATTGTCACTATCATCAATATCGATATCATCAATAAGAAAACCTTTAGGCTTGTTATCCAGGAACTTGTTCAGAAATACCAAAGGAACATAGGAGTTTGTCGCTAGGTATTTGACCAAATAGGAGCGTCCAGTTCCTATAGAACCTATCACTAAAATACCCCTAGAGGGGGATAGGGCTAAGCGGAGCGAAAAGGGTTTTTCATGAGACGGGAAATGCAAACTATTAGCCCCACACGAGGTTTGTGAATAAGTGATTGTCTGATAATGAGCAAGGAATATCCGTCTTTCTGCTAAACAGGATGTATTGAACTCATAATTCATTAGACACTTTTTATGAATGTCAACTAAATATCCTAAGTAAATTGCTCCCGGGTGTTCAATCATTTGATAACCAGAGTCGTTCTTTGATAAATGATCACTAGATAAATAATCACTATGAGTCAGACTCAATAGAATTTGATCAATCCCTTTTTCTGTCGTTAAGGTGGAGAACTGAACCAAAAATTCTCTTTCTTCATCA